TCTTGATTCATTAGAAATTGGACAGGTAAGGAAATTTCTTGTTGAGTTACGTACTTATTTAAAAACGAATAAACCGCAGTTCCAAGAAATCATATCTTCTACCAAGACATTTACCGAGGAAGCGGAAATCCTTTTGAAAGAGGCTATTCAGGATCAGATGGAACGTTTTCTACTTCAGGAACAAGTATAAAGAAAGTGATTACTTTGAATCTTGATCAATCTTTCTATTAATTAAAAGCTTTCTATATAATCTTTAGAATATGCTTTTCTATTATGATCTTATGACTTTATAGTTTCTAATAAACTTTATTATTTATTATCAATTCTAAATTTAATAAATAACTAAAAAAAACTTCTTAATTTATAAGAAGTTATCCTTAATATAAAGATAAAAACGAAAATCTTTAAACTCTATATTTATTATATATAGTTATCTATCTTTTATTCTATATATATTCTATAATAATAATAAAAATAGTATCTATTTTACTATTAATATACTTCTACTATATACTATATAATTGTACATTAATTTACAATTTCATTTATATAATTTGATATAGAATTTGAATTTCTATAAGAAATTGTAGAAATTACATATTAATTATTTCTTTAATATATATTAAAGAAATAATTAATATGTAATAAGAGCGCCTCTTATTCAAGTTATTCAAAATATCATATCTTTCGTGACATAGAAATAGAAAAAATATATATATATGGAAATAAACTGCGTCCAATAGGATTTGAACCTATACCAAAGGTTTAGAAGACCTCTGTCCTATCCATTAGACAATGGACGCTTTTCACTCCAATTTTCATATTTCTTGTTCGGAAAAATAGTTGAAAGAATTCCAAGAATTTAGTATTCAAGTCAATGATGCATTACATTAATTCGATTCATTCAATTTTTTTATTTAATATTTTAATAATATTAATATTTCATTTTTAGAATATTAAAGATTATAACGATAAAGTAAAAGCGGGTAGCGGGAATCGAACCCGCATCGTTAGCTTGGAAGGCTAGGGGTTATAGTCGACGTTGATTCATCATTTTTAACGTCTCTAATTCAAAACTGAACGTGAAACTTTGGTTTCATTCAGCTCCTTTATGGAAGATGGATAAATTCCCAGATTCAGACATGAACGAAATAAAAAAATCCGACCCATAACGTCTATGTCAGCTTTTATGTTTAAATCTATTCAGAACAACCCGCTTTCTAGACGATCCCTATAGAAAGGAGGGGGTTTATATTCTAACAATCTTTCTAGTTACTTCGTTCTCTACTTCTATTTGAAAGAATCCTTAGGAAAAGTATTTTGTTTCCACCGAGCTAAAACAATTTATCGATGTCTTTAGTAAACCAAAGACATTGTTTAATAGCTGTTTTGCTTCAATTCCCCCTATAGAAATGAAAAATTGAAGATTTAGTTACGATTAGAAATACACTTTTTATCTTTATCCATGGGTCCTTTACTCATACTCATTCAATTGGAAGTATTTATCCAATAAAAAAAAATTATGTTTCGTAATCTCATAATCCAACTTTTCAATTTTAAATTGATTCTTGGATACAAATCACGAGAATGTATATTCTTCCTCGAATTTTTCATTGAGAGGTAAAGGATTCAATCCTTTTAAGAACTAAAGTTTTTGTTCGGAATGAATATTAATCAAACCGAAAGACCCTTTAACTATATAAGGGGTTATAGAACGAATCACACTTTTACCACTAAACTATACCCGCTACAATCCGATTATTGTATATAAATGGACCTTTTGTCGACCCTAATCAAAACTAAAACAAAAGATCAGAAAAGAATCATGAAAACTAGAGCGTTTACCTTTTGTATCAGAGGACCTAATGAGATTAGGAAAAGGGGATTCATTTCACTTTAATAATTAAATAACAAAAAAGAAATAACTAAATAACAAAAAATAACAAAATAACTAAATAACAAGTGCTTTTTTGCCCGAGGTTTTGTCTCGAACTTAAGCCATAACACAAAAATGGGTTGTGGCAAGAAACGAGAGTTCCCTTTTTCTTATTTAAACCGGAATAAAAGGACTAACTAAGAAAGAAATGGCACTTTGATTCGATACCATTTGATTATATATCATAAAAATGGAAAAGGTTCTTTTTGTTTATCGCAATAACAAGCAATTTTTTTTTTTCTTTATTTATTTTTTTCAAATTTAATAAATCTTTTGATTTATGATTTGTTGGAACAAAAGGGCGGGCCCGGCTAAGTACTGACCGGGCCGGGCCGTGGAACTAAAAAGCCCCTTCGGACGAAATCACGAAATCAAAAAATAAGAGTATATACTATGACGGGCGTTTTCAAGCCTTATTTTTTATAATGTAACATAGTATTATCCTTTTTCAATTGAGAGGAGAGATGGCTGAGTGGACTAAAGCGTCGGATTGCTAATCCGTTGTACGAGTTTTTCGTACCGAGGGTTCGAATCCCTCTCTTTCCGTTTTCATTGATGACTTGGCATTTTCTTTCGAATTTATCGCGAGCTCTTTTTTATTATATTATTTTTATTATTATTATATAGTTAAAAATTATATAGTTAAAGAAGTGGAATAGATAAAATCTTACTAATAACAGTTTAAAATCAAGCAAAGAAAACCTTATTTTTTATTCTTCACGTCCAGGATTACGTCCTGGATCATTAGACAGGAATCCGAAGATAAAGAGAGAAACAAAGAATATCACTACCGTGTAAACAAATAGTTTGAGAGTAAGCATTACACAATCTCCAAGATTTTTTTTTAGGAAAAAAGAGAATAGATTCTCCACTTTTATACCACATACCCTACCCTTTTTTATTTTGACACCAAGAAATAAAGTGGGGTGATCCGGATTTGTCGCGGTTGTACAAGAATTTCAATATTTGAATTGAGAGTGTAAGACGTATCTGATCTTATCAATTCCACGAATTTTTTTCGAATAAATCATGAATTTGTCTGGGACTTTATTAAAAATATCATCGAAAACTTACAGCAGCTTGCCAAACAAAGGCTAAGAGAAAAAAGAACAGGGGTATTACTGGCATAACATCTACAATTGGATTCAAAAAAGCGTAGGCTTCGGGCAATTTGGCGACGAAAAAACTACTGGAATAAAGAGCAGAATTAAGGTAGATACAGATCAAACTTAAAATATTAAGCATAACAAACATTTTGTTTTTGGGGATAATTGTATTTATTTTGATTGAGTTATTAATAAATTGAATCGAGTTTTTTATTATTATATTTTATTATTATAAATAGGGTATTATTGATAGACGAAAAAAAAATGAATAAAAATAAATAAGATAGACCAAAAAACTTTCTTTGATTTGAACTCACCCAATCAAAAATCCTTCTATATCTCAAATCAAAAGAGAATAGAATAAATCATACTTTCGTACAATATCTTAATTGAATTATATGTAATGATCAATAAATTCAGTTTAATTCTATGTCTACATGTATAGTCTACATGTATAAAAATTCTAGTAATCCATTTTAGAAATAATAGATATTTAGACTGGAGTTGACGAATAACCCGTACCAATATTAGTGTTTATTAGTGTCGAATAGAAATAAATGGGGCGTGGCCAAGTGGTAAGGCAACGGGTTTTGGTCCCGCTACTCGGAGGTTCGAATCCTTCCGTCCCAGAGCATACCCCGTCTATATATATTATTATATAATGTGATCATTATATTAACATTCTATTAATATAATATATTTCTAATTTTTTTTTGATATATATAAAATATATCATAATAAAATAGATATAAAAGATTGCCTTTTCGAACAGCCTTCTGTATTAAGAGTAGAATATTGGTATAGAATGTGATTATTATTTTTTTTTTTCATAATCCGCGGAATCATATCTTTTTCACAAATTTAATTGAGTTCAAATAACACGCAAACGATTTTACAGTATAAATCAGTATAAATATGAAAAAATAACAACATAAAATTTCTCCCTTACATCAGTGTTTTTTTATCTATCTTTTTTTAATCACAGATGGTTTAATCCAATATGAATTTCTCTCTCTCTTACTGATGATAAAAAACGAAAGGTCCTTGCTGTAAAACTTTATGTTATGCAAAATGCAAATAATTATATCGGATAGGAGATTTTTCAATCAATTCAATCTTTGTAACGAACTCCTATGAGTTCTTGGTACTTGAAGAAGTGTGAAATTGTTGAATTTATGCTACCACTATTATGTTACTTGAAGATACAGATTCAAAATAACTTGTTTCTTCGTATTATATTTATTTATTCGTGTTATATTAGTTAGAATTTAGTTAACTAATTTGATTTTTACAATAATCGAAAAATATTCTCAAATTTAGAATAATATAAATAAGAAAATAGAAATAATAAAAAAAAAAAAAAATTATTTTTATAGAATTTCCAATATTAAATTCTATTAATCTCTATCCGAACTAATGATTATTCATGATTCCATAATTGAATCAATTACATATGGGTTCCAAACTGAAGGAATGTTATGGTAAAACTTCGTTTAAAACGATGTGGTAGAAAGCAACGTGCGACTTGAAGGACATGATCCGCTGTGGAGTCTTACATCCACCATTTTTTTATATATTATATAGGAATGAAAGTGCTCTTGGCTCGACATCATTTGTTCTGTTCCGCTGTAACTCTCTTTTTTTGGGGGGTATGATATAATATAATATAGTATAGGATGGAGCTCGAGTAGAAAGTATTGATTTATTTTTCAGGGGCAAGAATCTAGGGTTAGTATCAATCAATAAATTGGAACAGCTTCGTAAGTATATTTTCGATACATAAACTTAAAGGGTCCTATTCGAGAAACTTTCCAATTCAAAAGGAAAGTTTGTTGAAATTGGTAAAACTCTTTCGATCAAATCAAAAGGAAAGTGTATTACGCAGGAATCAAACATTCGTATGATTCTTTGACAGAAAGAAATCACAAAAAATGGTATGTTGCTGCCGTTTTGAAAGGATTTAAAGATCACCGAAGTAATGTCTAAACCCAATGATTCAAGGCAAAGATCCTGGAACAAGGAAATACCATTTTCAATTGTCTTAACAACTAGATCAGAAAAGAATCAAAATGGATTCTAAAGAAGACAGACAATTAAAGGGTTAGAGACCGCTCAATAGATGAAATATCTAAAAGGTTTCTCTTTTGAGTTATTTCAGAGTTATCCAACTTGAGTTATGAGGGTGCAAATACGACTAATTTTCTTTTTTGTTGGGTAAGAATAAGAAAAAAGTACTAAAATCAATAGTCTAATTAATTTGATGATTTTATTTTATGGATATATATTTGATATTGTAATTCTATACATAGACATAATTTCTAATTTTCTCGAGCCGTACGAGGGGAAAACTTCTTATACGTTTCTAGGGGGGGTATTCTTCATCTATCCCAATGAGCCATTTATCGAATCGTTGCAATTGATGTTCGATCCCGACGAGAGGGAAGAGATCTTCGTAAAGTGGGTTTTTATGATCCGATAAAGAATCAAATCTATTTAAATGTTCCTGCTATTCTATACTTCCTTGAAAAAGGCGCTCAACCTACAGGAACTGTTCATGATATTTCAAAAAAGGCGGGGGTTTTTACGGAACTTCGCCTTAATCAACAAACAAAATTCAATTAATAAAATAAATATAGAAAAAAAGATCAAGTGAATAAATAAGAAATGACGTAGAAGTAATGGGGTCTATAGACATAAAAATTTGACATTACCCCCGTTTTCGTTGGAACTCTATGAACAAAAAAAAACAAAGGACTAAATCTGCTTATTTTAGTTATTGAATAAACCTCATTTTTTTTTTCTACTTCTCCTCCGTCTTCCTTAATTTAGTCTTCCACCTATATTATATAGTGCCAATCCAACACAAGTCCTTCGTTTTTTTTTATATTTCAATTTAAATAATTTGAATTTGATTCATTTTAATTGATTGAAATCGGAATTGTTAGTTCGATTTAGAATTTGTTTTCTCTTTTGTATACGTATGCTTTTCTCAATATTCATATTGACAACAGTGTATCAAATAAATATAATCCGATCGTGGATAAATGGATCTATTTATCCCTGTTCCATAGATTTTATTTCATTCAAATAATAGGCTCTTATATTTTCTGTCATACAAGAAGTCTTTTTTGATTAAGATTTTAATCAATTAAACTCGATATATACTAATTAATGGATAATATAAGAGAAGAGAGACAAGAGGCGGTCTATAAATATTTGAAAATCTTTGATTTTATCCTTATTTTATCTTTTATTTGAGAATTTTTTGTATTTTCGTCGGATTTGTTCATTTTTATTATGTTCAGTTAGAGTTTTTTTTTCATTTTTTTTTTTTTTTTTTTTTAATGGTTTGATTGTGTTGTACCATTCAATTTCGTTATTTATTGGGATTCTGATTGTATCTACACATTCTAATTTGTTTATTTGGGTTGCTAACTCAACGGTAGAGTACTCGGCTTTTAAGTGCGGCTAGCATCTTTTACACATTTGTATGAAGCAACAGATTCGTCCATACCATCGGTAGAGTTTGTAAGACCACGACTGATCCTGAAAGGAATGAATGGAAAAAGCAGCATGTCGTAGGATAATTCTGAGAATATTTCATTCTTACTGAATAGGTCCAAAATCTTATTTCAATTGTTTAAATTCAATTAAAAAAAAAAGAATTTTTTGGGGGGGTCGAATGAATAAATGGGTAGAGCCTTACTAGAGGTTCCAATTCTAGGGAAATAAAAAGTAACGAGCTTCTGTTCTTCATTTTTGAATGATTACCCCATCTAATTAGACGTTAAAAATATATTAGTGCTTGATGCGGGAAAAGCTTTTCCGATGAGTGGATTAGAAATTTCTTATGAGTCCTAACTATTAGCTATTCCCCTTTATGGGGTAGAGATAAATGTGTAGAAGAAGGCAGTATATTGATAAAGAGATTTTTTTTTCAAAATCAAAAGAGCGATTGGATTGATAAAATAAAGGGCTTCTAACTATCTTGTTATCCTATAAATGAACATAAATCTATTATATGGAAAGGGAGGGTCTGGAGAGTCCGTTGATGAGTTTGACTTGTTTCCGAGGTATCTAATTTTTTCTTACTATAATATAAATACCTTGTTTTGACTGTATCGTACTATGTATCATTTGATAACCCAATAAATCACCTATTTCTTTTCTGATTCAAATTGAATTTTAAATGGAAGAATTTCAAGGATATTTAGAATTATATAGATCTCAGCAACATGACTTCCTATACCCACTTATCTTTCGGGAGTATATTTATGCACTTGCTCATGATCGTGGTTTAAATAGATCCGTTTTGTTGGATAATGTAGGTTATGACAAGAAATCTAGTTTACTAATTATAAAACGTTTAATTAGTCGAATGTATCAACAGAATCATTTTATTATTTCCGTTAATGATTCGAATCAAAATAAATTTTTTGGGTACAACAAAAATTTGTA